TCGGCTTTGCGCTATAGTTAGCTCAGCACCAATCAAGAATCCCCAAGGAATTCCAAGAATTCTTGGTATACATTTGTTCCAACTCTCAACCCTCTTTTCTAGATTCATGGATATTGAATCAATCGAACGCACTTCTAAGACCTGTTCTACTTTTGGAAGACCCTGTGTTATATCACCAGATCTCGATTTTTCATATATAAATGTAACTAATGTATCTCCTTCGTAAAGGGTTTCCCCATAATGGCCATGAACAGTTGCTCCGGGGGTGGCCAAATAAGGCTTAGCTGATCGTATCACTATCGAGTCAACTTGAACAAGTATAACTTGACCCGATTTGAGGGGCGGTCCATTTTTGGCTATACATACATTTTCACAAATAAACTGCCCAAGACTAATTATTTTAGATGTCTCTGCACAATAATTGTGATGGAGAAAAGACCAATTCAAATTGACTGGATTTAAAATAATGTTACGGCATGGATCGGGATTAAAAATTTTTCCATTTTCATCCATTAAATAATATTTTAATTTAATCACTTGAAAAGTCTGTTTTAAATTGTCAAGTTGCAAATATTTAGTTACTAAGATCTGATTATGAGTTATTAAATGGTAAGATGAATAAAAATTCTCAATTGGAAGGCATGTTCCTAAAGGGCCCAATGAATTCCTAATTGGAATTAGGGGATCTTTTTTAATTGATTCTTTTATCACACTGTGATATTTTACATCTTTGAATGGCTCCATTCGAGAACAATTGGCTGCTGACAAAATTATCAACGACTGACATTCCTTATTTCTATTCAACAACGTATGAATAGTTCCTTGAGGTTGGTTAAGAGATTGTTGAATTTTTGCCTTGGAATAGGAATAAATGGCAGAAAAGGGGTTGATATTGGTACAATCTGATCCATTATCAGAGAGCAATCCTGACCCCGACGGATCATTCCTTTTTCCGATATACGAAATAGGGGATTTCACTAAGTTGATTCTTAGGAAATGTCGAATCAAACCATTTGTCCTTATTTCAACAAAAGAAGCACGGGCTTCTTCGCAAGAAGAACTTTTTTTGTCTTGGTTCCAATTCAATACTAAACAAGTCCGAACTAATTGAATACTTGTGTCAGAAATTCCTCGAATCGGTTTGCCATTTCCATAAAGGATATAATTGACAATTCGAAGTTGCACATTATCCCTTTCCTGCAATGGATCCGGTGGAAAAAGGGTTCCTAAATTTATACCGTCCGTTATTTCATATGTGACGACAGGTCGAACTAAAACAAAAAACCTTTTCTTACTAGGTGTAATTCGTTGGACATAGATCCAATTTTTAACTTTTTTGTATTCCTTGGAATTTCTTTTTCCTGTTCCTGGTGGTATCAAAACGCCGGTATGTCTGGATATCTTATCCGTCTCTCCAGGAAAATGGATATCTCCAGAAAAGATTTTCAGTTCAATTCGTTTTTTTTTTCTCTCCACCCGGACCAACCCACCGACTCGGCTTCTTAGATTTAAGGTGATTTGTGTATCGACCCCAACGATACTATTGTTCCGTACCATTATGGAAGAAGATCCGGGCAAGATATGCACCTCTTCAGGAATGAAAAAAAATCGATCTACTTTCATTTGGTATTTTGGCCTAAATTCCTTGACTCCTCGATACTCAATCAAATCCTCTTTTTTGATGACTGAATGCGTTTCTATAGTCCCATATTTAATAATGCCCGAACTCTTTCTTCTGTATCGAGGATCATCGAAATAAGCAAGAATACTATTTCGACGGAAAATACCATTTACGGGGATTTCAATCGAGATACCTGAACAGGGCATTAGTTCATTCTCGAGTTCTTGAATCGAGTGTAGTGGAATGATGAATTTATTTCTTCGCCTTTTTGACAATAAATCAGAATTCCCGTGAAGAATAGGCGAATATACGAGATTATACTGACCAGTACATATGATTCGATTAAGGTCTGAATAATCAGGAATCCTATCTTCTTTTTGACCATAAAAATCCGAACTAAACAATTTCTGCCTCGCCTGATCATTGGTTACTGAGAGGTTAGAAGTATATCTTCGCTTGCCAGAAAGAGAATGCGCATTCATTTGATCCTGATCCTTGTGGATCGAAAGGTAGACTAGACTGGACCTGCACGGCCCTCCTAATAATATCCATAAATGACTTGTTTTTGGTAATAGATGAACATTACCATATGTAAATTCGGGTGCATGATAGACATCGGTACTCCAGTGCATTTCTCCGTCTGAATCAGAATAAATATGTTTTCGAACCTTCTCTTTAAAATTCAAAGTGGATATTCCTGCGCGAATCTCAGCAATTACTTGTTCTGATTCTACATATTGATCGTTTTGAACTAAAAGCAAACTTTTGGGTGGAATATTCACATTATGTAGAATATCTTCACTCTCAATAGTTACATACAAGTCTATAGAACATAGAAAGGCGGGATGCCCATGACGTGTACGTGTCGGATGAACCAAG